ATTCCTCGATACTCAATCAAAGCCTCTGTTTTAACGATTGAATGCACCCCTATGGTTCCATATTTAGTAATTCCCGAAGTGTTTCTTCTGTATCGAGGATCATCGAAATAAGCAAGAAGACTACTTCTACGGAAAATACCATTTATAGGTAGTTCCATCGAGATACCTGAATTAGGTATTAGTGCTTTCTCTCGTTCTTGAATCGATTGGAATGGAATAAGAAATCTATTTCTTCGCCGTTTTGCCAATAAATCAGAATTCTCGTGTAGAATAGCAGGATATATGAGATTCCACTGCCCAGTACATATGATTCGATTAAGTTCTGAATAATCAGGAATCCTATCTTCTTTTTTTTTACCCGAAAAATGAGAACTAAATACTTTGTATCTGATTTGATCATTATTCACTGAGAGACTCGAAAGAGATCTTCGTTCGACATAAGGAGAACGAAGATTCATTTGATCTTGATCCTTGTGGAGTGAAAAAGGGATTCCACTGAAAATGCACGAACCCCCTGATAATATCCATAAATGACTTGTTTTTGGTAAAAGATGAACATTACCATATGTAAATTCGGGTGCATGGTACACATCAGTACTCCAGTGCATTTCTCCCTCTGAGTCCGAATAAATATGTTTTCGAACCCTTTCTTTAAAATTGAAAGTGTATGTTCCCGCGCGAATCTCAGCAATTACTTGTTCGGATTCTACATATTGATTATTTTGAACCAAAAGAAAGCTTTTTGGTGGAATAGTGACGTTATGTAGAATATCCTCACTCTCAATAGTTACATACAAGTCTAGAGAACATAGAAAGGCAGGATGACCATGACGCGTACGTATGGGATGAACCAAATCCTCATTGAATTTTATTTTTCCGTTAGAGGGGGCTCGTACATGTTCTGCAGTACCACCTGTGAATACTCCGCCGGTATGAAAAGTTCTTAATGTTAGTTGAGTCCCTGGTTCTCCAATAGATTGACCCGCAATAATACCTACAGCTTCTCCCAATTCGACCAGGTCGCCATGAGTAGGACTCCTACCATAACATAATCGACAAATCCAAGATGTACTCCTACAAGTAAAGGGGTTTCGAATAGGTATTGGTTGTGTTCGAAAGGTTATGAATCGATTGACAAGTCCAATTCCAATATCTTGATTTCGAATAGCAATACATCGCGCACCCAGATATATATCGTCTGCTAATATACGACCAATTAATGTTTGAATCAAAATCCTTTCCGGTATCATCCCATTTCGAGGACTCACAAAAACCCCTTGGATGGTTCCACAATCTGTTCTACGTACAACAATGTGTTGAACTACTTCAACAAGTCTGCGCGTAAGATATCCAGCATCTGATGTTCGTACAGCAGTATCCACAACTCCTTTGCGGGCTCCGTAGCAAGAAATGATATATTCTGTTAAAGACAGTCCTTCGCGTAAATTGCTTTGAATGGGTAAATCAATCATTTGTCCTTGAGGATCCGACATTAATCCTCTCATACCTACTAATTGGTGTACTTGAGATGCATTTCCTCTGGCTCCCGAAAAAGACATTATATGAACTGGATTAAAGGGGTCGGTCATCCTAAAATTAGGATTCATTTCTTGTCGTAAATATTCACTTGTAGCATACCATACCTCAATGGATTGGCGTAATTTTTCGACTGCGTGTACATTCCCATAATGATGGTGTTTTTCTAAAATCAAACTTTGTTGTTCAGCATCTTGTACTAAACATCTCTTAGAAGGTATCGTTAAAAGATCATCAATCCCTAATGAAATGGATGTAGCAGTGGCTTGCTGGAAACCCAGAGTCTTTACTTGATCCAGAATGTGTGATGTATATGCCATTCCGAAGTGATCTATTAATCTGCTAATAAGTCTTTTAATGGCAGTTCCATCTATTACTTTATTGTGAAAGACTAGATTGACTCGTTCTGCCATAAGTACCTCCATTTTCTGCTGAGTGGAATTCGACAATGAGTTGAGTCAATGATTAGAAAACTTCCTTTTCTCGATTTTAATTCACATAGAAATCCAGGAACTGTGGTTCCGGTTAAATTGGAGAGACCGGACTTTACACCGGTGTCATAGAATTACTTAACTTAGATACCATATGGTTAGGTACCATATGAGCAGGCTCGACAAAACCCTTGTATAGCTTCTTCGATTTCTCGAAAAAGAGAAATATGACCGACAGTTGTTCGAATGTATATACAAAGAATTTCTTTTTTTACACTTCTTACTATTAGATAGTGCCCATAAATCTCATGATAGGTACCCAAAGATTCATAGTGAACCTCGATGGGGACTTCTCTTGAAGCAATAACGCGTTCATCGAGTCGCCACCGGAGCCACAAAGGACTATCTAAATTGATTCTTTTCTGTCGATAAGCCCCAATTGCATCGTAGGAATTACAAAAAAAAGGTTCTTTTTTTTTCCTATACTTATATTTATTGTCATAAATTCTTTCATTTTGATAGTTTCTGCGATT